TAAATATGATAAAGCCAAGCCAATATTATAAAGACAATAAAACCATATTGTTACGTTTCCACATCAAAGTGAAATATAGTATTTAGTTCTTTTTTCTTTCAATTCATGCCTATTGGTGTTCCAAAAGTACCTTTTCGCAGTCCTGGAGAGGAAGATGCATCTTGGGTTGACGTATAGTGCGACTTGTCAGATATATTGGGTCATATGGGATTTCCCCGTTCTCTCCCCCGATCGAGATATCCTCTGTTTCGCCCAAGAAAGAGAAATTGAATCATCAAAAAATTGGAGCGTGAAGTGCAATTAGATGCATTCTTTGGGGAGATTCATAGTACTATTATCAATTAGAATAATTTATGGTTGGCTTTGGTTGGACTAAAAATGAAGTATCCAGGCTCCGTTTAGAAAAAACCCAATTGGTAATATATCTATGATTACTACATGTATCATAAATGATTGCTGTTTGTTATTTGTAAAGTCATAACAAAAAGAAATGGTGATGGGAAGATTTGTCCTATATGTGCAAATCCAAATCGGGCAGATCTTTACCCGGAGTAGAGCATAGACCTAAAAAGATGAAAGAGACCCATTCAGGAACAAGAAAATACCATCGTGATTTGGATTGAATCTCGATGAAAGAATACATCAATGAGAAGTGAATTCGATAAGTTTATTGACTTTTTTCTATTAGAAGGAAGAAAGAAAAGAAGTCAAAATTCGTCTTTATTGAAAAATCGAAGAAAAAGCCCTTTCGTTAGAAGTTAGAAAAAACCTGTTATGAAAAAGAATAGGAAAAAAGAAAGAGGACTGGAATCTATACATTGATTCTTTTTTTTCGCAATTTTTTTGAACCGTATGCATCAAAAGGTGCATGTACGGTTCCTAAGGGATACAATTTTACCCTAATCAACCGACTTTATCGAGAAAGATTACTTTTTTTAGGCCAAGAAGTGGATAGCGAGATCTCGAATCAACTTATTGGTCTTATGGTATATCTCAGTATTGAGGATGATACCAAAGATCTGTATTTGTTTATAAACTCTCCCGGCGGATGGGTAATACCTGGAGTAGCTATTTATGATACTATGCAATTTGTGCGACCAGAGGTCCATACAATATGCATGGGATTAGCCGCGTCAATGGGATCTTTTATCCTGGTTGGAGGAGAAATTACCAAACGTCTAGCATTCCCTCACGCTTGGCGCCAATGAGGTTTTTTTATTTGAGAGAAAAAAGAAAACTATGCCTTCGCCATATGAATATTAAGTAATAATAGCATGGCACTTCGAATTCGATATGCAAAAATTTGATATGGTTTTTTTTTTCAAAAAGATTCGATTATGTATCGAGAGAGTAGTATGAGATAAAAGGTATTCCCGATTTTCTCTTATCTATCGGGAGTCCAATTTAGCGTCACAAACTTTTTTGTTTTCACACCGAAGGGCTCTTAACAATATTTATGTTATAAAAAAAAAAGAGTGCGAAAAAAAACAAGATTTTTCCTTTTTTGGTTGGATCAAAAAGAAACTTTGGGATTGCTGAATCAAAGACAAAAAAAAGAATCCATTTTAAAATAGAAAGCAACGGAGCCATCATAGTATTTTTTAACTTCTCCGAAAGGAAGGGTGGCAATTTGATCATTTACCCATCGGGGGCTCATAGATTCTATTTTTATCTTTCTTGAATGGAAAGTAAGGGTCAATTTGATTGTAGAGCCGTATGCAATGCACAAAAGATCATGCCCGTACGGTTGTTCAATTCTATCTTTTTTCCTATTATTCTTTATCTTTCTTTTCTGTTCCTTTCATCACACTAGATAGAGAACCCTTCTATCATCAGGGTAATGATCCATCAACCTGCTAGTTCTTTTTATGAGGCGCAAACGGGAGAATTTATCCTGGAAGCGGAAGAACTGCTGAAACTACGCGAAACCCTCACAAGGGTTTATGTACAAAGGACGGGCAAACCATTATGGGTTGTATCTGAAGACATGGAAAGAGACGTTTTTATGTCAGCAACAGAAGCCCAAGCTTATGGAATTGTTGATCTGGTAGCAGTTGGATGAAAAAAAAATGGATTTTGTGCAAATCCGTGATTTAAGATTTTATCTCCGAATTTACTATTCTATTAAATAGAAAAATTTCATAACCATCCGGTTAGGATCAATCTAAACCAACCCATCATGTACATGATTCGACATGCCAACTATTAAACAACTTATTAGAAATACAAGACAGCCAATTCGAAATGTCACGAAATCCCCCGCTCTTCGGGGATGTCCTCAGCGTCGAGGAACATGTACTAGGGTGTATGTGCGACTCGTTTAGATCATGAGCTGGCACAAAAAAAAGCAAGAAAACTGCTTTCCAGTATGAATGATCAGTACCTGTGAATAGGATAAAATGGAAGAAGGAACTTCATTCACTATCTAAAAATAAGCAAATCTATCCCTCTAGTGTGTATAAAGTTTATGGTTTCCGTTGGTGCAAATCCAATCACCTGA